AATAAAGTGCCTGATAAAAGGATTATTTTGATAGAATAAATCATGTGATTTTAATCACCTTTATTATATTTTGCAGAGTTAAACTGCTCATGAAACATCAAAAATTTCTGTGCATCCTACACCAAAATATAAAAAGATAAGCTAATTAAGCTAGTAGGCTCATACCCTTTTTATGGAAGTATATAACCTTCCTCTTTTTAATTATATTAAATATTTCTTCTTTATTATTTTTAATATCCCTAATAACAGGAACCCTAATTTCAATCTCTTCTTCAACTTGAATTGGTACATGAATAGGATTAGAAATAAATTTATTATCATTTATCCCTTTAATAAGAAAAAATAAGACACCATATGAAAATGAATCATCAATAAAATATTTTCTTGTACAAGCTATTGCTTCAATTTTATTTTTATTATCGATTTTATTAGCTAGAATAATAGACTTTGATTATACAGAATATATAAATTATCTTATATCTTCTGCACTACTAATAAAGATAGGAGCTGCTCCATTTCATTTTTGATTTCCAGGTGTTATAGAAGGGTTAAATTGAATAAATTGTTTAATTTTAATAACATGACAAAAAATTGCACCTTTTATTATTTTGTCATATAAATTAAATATATCTTTATTTTTTATTGTAATTATTATTTTATGTGTAATTGTAGGGTCAATTGGAGGGTTAAATCAAATTTCATTACGCAAATTAATAGCATATTCATCAATCAGCCATTTAGGATGAATAATTTCTGCCATATTAATCAGAACAAATTATTGAATTATATATTTTATCATCTATGTATTATTAAATATAGCAGTAACTTACATTTTCAATAATCAATCTTTATTTCAATTATCACAAACATATTACAATAATTCTGATACCATAATTAAATTTTCAATATTCATTAGTATACTATCTTTGGGAGGTCTACCTCCCTTTCTCGGATTTTTACCCAAATGAATTGTAATTCAAAACATGGTAATTATAAATTATATCTTATTAGTGTTAATTATAGTAATAACCACTTTAATTACACTATATTTTTACTTACGGGTAATATTTGGGGCATTCATATTTATAAATCAAGACACAACTTGACCAAATTATAGTATTAAAAACAGATTAAATAATATAATTATAGGAATTTCTATTCTAGGGATTCCCATATTACTTATAATATCAATCATTTAAGGCTTTATGTTAACAAAACAAATAACCTTCAAAGTTATAAATAAAAGTTTAAATCTTTTAAGCCTTAGTAGGATATATTTCCACACCTTTAGAATTGCAGTCTAACGTCATTATTTTGACTATATGGCCTGATAAGAGAGGAATAATTCCTCCTATATAGATTTACAGTCTATCGCCTAATATTCTCGACCATCTTATCTTATATTAAGGGGTCATAATATGAGTGGGATCAGAAGAATATTGCGAAAATGACTTTTTTCTACTAATCACAAAGATATTGGAACCTTATATCTACTGTTTGGAGCATGAGCAGGAATGGTCGGAACAGCTTTAAGAATATTAATTCGTATTGAGTTAGGGCAACCAGGATCATTAATTGGTGATGACCAAATTTATAATGTCATTGTAACAGCCCATGCATTTGTAATAATTTTTTTTATAGTTATACCTATTATAATTGGAGGGTTTGGAAACTGACTAGTACCCCTAATATTAGGAGCACCAGATATAGCATTTCCACGACTCAACAATATAAGATTCTGATTACTACCTCCTTCTCTAACACTTCTATTAGCTAGAAGTATAGTGGAAAGAGGAGCAGGTACAGGATGAACAGTATATCCACCTCTTGCAGGAGCTATTGCTCATGCAGGGGCATCAGTTGATCTCACAATTTTTTCACTACACTTAGCAGGAGTGTCTTCAATTCTTGGAGCAATTAATTTTATTACCACAACAATTAATATAAAATCCCCTGGTATAAAATTAGATCAAATACCCTTATTTGTTTGAGCAGTAGTAATTACTGCTGTATTATTATTATTGTCTCTTCCAGTATTAGCTGGAGCAATTACTATATTATTAACTGATCGAAATATTAATACATCATTCTTTGATCCTGCAGGAGGGGGAGATCCAATTCTTTATCAACATTTATTTTGATTTTTTGGTCACCCAGAAGTTTATATTTTAATTCTTCCAGGATTTGGAATAATCTCACATATTATTGCTCAAGAAAGAGGGAAAAAGGAAACCTTTGGAGTATTAGGTATAATTTATGCAATAATAGCAATTGGAATTTTAGGATTTGTTGTTTGAGCTCATCACATATTTACTGTAGGAATAGATGTTGATACTCGAGCATACTTCACTTCAGCTACTATGGTTATTGCTGTACCAACAGGAATTAAAATCTTTAGCTGACTTGCTACATTACATGGAACCCAACTGTCTTATACACCTTCCTTATTATGAGCCTTAGGATTTGTATTCTTATTCACAATTGGAGGGTTAACAGGAGTAGTTTTAGCTAATTCTTCAATTGATATTGCCTTACATGATACATATTATGTAGTAGCTCACTTTCATTACGTTTTATCTATAGGAGCAGTATTTGCTATTATAGGGGGGCTAGTACACTGATTCCCCCTATTTTCTGGAGTAACAATAAATTCTCACTTATTAAAAATTCAATTCTTTGTGATATTCATAGGAGTTAATTTAACTTTTTTTCCTCAACACTTTTTAGGATTAAGAGGTATACCACGACGTTATTCAGATTATCCTGATGCATATACAGCATGAAATATTATATCATCACTAGGTAGAATTATTTCCCTTATTGGAGTATTCATTTTAATTTTCATTGTATGAGAAGCCTTAACAGCCCAACGATTAGTTTTATCTCCTTTAAATCTAAATACTTCAATTGAATGATATCAAAAACTTCCTCCAATGGAACATAGTTATGCCGAACTTCCAATATTATTAAAGTTTTAATGTGGCAGAAAAGTGCCATGGATTTAAGCTCCATATATAAAGGTTCCATACCCTTTCATTAAAAATGGCAACCTGAGCACAATTAAACTTCCAAGATGCAGCATCCCCAATAATAGAACAAATAAATTATTTTCATGACCACACAATAATAGTATTATTAATTATTACTGTCTTAGTAGCATATGTTATAGGAAGCATACTTTTTAATACAAATGTTAATCGAAATTTATTAGATGGGCAAAAAATTGAAACTGCATGAACTATTCTTCCTGTATTTGTATTAGTTATCATTGCTATACCTTCTTTACGACTATTATATTTATTAGATGAAGTAAGAGATCCTTCAATTACCCTAAAAACAGTAGGACACCAATGATATTGAAGATATGAATATTCAGATTTTAATCATGTTGAATTTGATTCATATATAATCCCTTATCATGATCTACCAAATAATGGATTCCGTCTATTAGAAGTAGATAATCGAACCGTGTTACCCATACAAACTCAGGTACGAATATTAATTACAGCTGCTGATGTATTACACTCATGAACAGTTCCAACCTTAGGTGTAAAGGTAGATGCCACACCTGGACGATTAAATCAAACTAGATTTTTTATAAATCGACCTGGTTTATTTTTTGGACAATGTTCAGAAATTTGTGGAGCAAATCACAGATTTATGCCAATTATAATTGAAAGAGTAACTACTAAATCTTTTATTAACTGAATTCAAAAGATAAGTGAAGCCTCATTGGATGACTGAAAGTAAGTGTTGGTCTCTTAAACCATATAATAGTAAAGTAACGAAATACTTCCAATGAAAAAGGTTAGTTAAAGATATAACATTAGAATGTCAAACTAAAATTATTGATAATCAATACCTTTTAATTCCTCAAATAGCGCCAATAAGATGATTACTATTATTTTTATTTTTTACACTATCTATAATTTTATTTAATGTAATAAATTACTACCTATATATTCCAAAGATTCAGTCCTCCCAAACAAATAATATTAAAAAAACAGAATCAAAAAACTGAAAATGATAACAAATTTATTCTCTGTCTTTGATCCTACATCCTCAATCTTTAGTATATCAATAAATTGAACATCTACACTCTTAGGAATAACTATTATTCCTATAGCATTTTGATTAATCCCTACTCGATATTCTTTAATTTGAGAAAAAATTACTTCAACTCTACATAAGGAATTTAAAACCCTATTAGGAGAAGGAGGATTAAATGGAAGTACTTTTATTTTCGTATCAATGTTTTCACTTATTTTATTCAACAATTTTATAGGACTATTTCCTTATATTTTCACAAGTTCAAGCCATTTATCATTCACCTTAACTCTTGCACTTCCTTTATGATTGAGATTCATAATTTATGGATGAATTAATCATACTCAACATATATTTGCTCACTTAGTACCTCAAGGAACACCACCAGTACTTATACCATTTATAGTCTGCATTGAAACTATTAGTAATGTCATTCGACCCGGAACTTTAGCAGTACGATTAGCAGCAAATATAATTGCTGGCCATCTTCTTATAACATTATTAGGAAATACAGGACCAAGATTAACTTATTCAATCCTATCCTTATTATTAATTACACAAATTGCACTATTAGTATTAGAAACTGCAGTTGCAATAATTCAATCCTATGTATTTGCTGTATTAAGAACTCTTTATTCTAGAGAAGTAAATTAATGTCAACACATAATAATCACCCATATCATTTAGTAGATCAAAGTCCATGACCATTAACAGGAGCTATTGGTGCAATAATATTAACTACAGGAATAGTGAAATGATTCCATACCTTTAATAATGACCTCCTTCTAATAGGAACCTTAATTATTATTCTAACAATATTACAATGATGACGAGATGTAACACGAGAAGGAACATACCAAGGATTGCATACTTACCCGGTAGTAATTGGATTACGTTGAGGAATAATTTTATTTATTACATCAGAAGTACTATTTTTTGCATCATTTTTCTGAGCTTATTTTCATAGAAGTTTATCTCCAACAGTAGAATTAGGAAGCATCTGGCCTCCTAAGGGTATTATTCCATTTGACCCTATATCAATTCCTATACTAAATACTGCAATTCTATTATCGTCAGGAGTTACTGTTACATGAGCACACCACGGACTAATGGAAGGTAAATACTTACAAGCAATACAAGGATTATTCTTCACAGTGCTCTTAGGTTTATATTTTACTATACTACAAGCATACGAATATATTGAAGCTCCATTTACTATTGCAGACTCTGTCTATGGTTCAACATTTTTTATAGCAACAGGGTTTCACGGAATTCACGTAATTATTGGTACATTATTTTTATCAGTCTGTTTATTTCGACACTATTTTAACCACTTCTCAGCAAACCATCACTTTGGTTTTGAAGCAGCAGCATGATATTGACACTTTGTAGATGTTGTATGATTATTCCTTTATATTTCAATTTACTGATGAGGTAGATATTTATTTAGTATATAGTATATTTGACTTCCAATCAAAAGGACTGAATTTATATTCAGAATAAATAATGAATTCCTTATTACTTATTAGATTAATATTAATTATTATTACTACAATTATCATAATAATTGCATCATTACTTTCAAAAAAATCTATTTTAGACCGAGAAAAAGTATCTCCTTTTGAATGTGGATTTGATCCGTTCTCCACTGCCCGTATTCCTTTCTCTTTACGATTCTTTTTAATTGCAGTAATTTTCTTAATTTTCGATGTAGAAATTGCATTATTATTACCAATAATAATAACTCTTTCCTCATCCAGAATTCAAACATGAACCATCGTATCAATAATTTTTATCCTAATCCTTTTGATTGGTTTATATCACGAATGAAATCAAGGAGCTCTGGAATGAGCAAATTAGGATAATAGTTAACTATAACATTTGATTTGCATTCAAAAAGTGTTGAAAATTATTAATCAACTTATCTTAAATAGAAAGCGAATAATTGCATTCAGTTTCGACCTGAAAAATTGGTGACAAATACACCTCTATTTAACAATTAATTGAAGCCAAATCAGAGGCATATCACTGTTAATGATAAAAATGAACTTCTAAGTTCCAATTAAGAGAATATGAAGTTAACAAGAGAAAGCTGCTAACTTTACTCTTAAGCGGTTTAATTCCGTTTATATTCTTACTTATATAGTTTAAATTAAAACATTACATTTTCATTGTAAAAATAAAAATTCATTTTTTATAAGTAATTACTCAAAGGTAAAAATACCATTTTAACAGCTTCAATGTCACGCTTTATTATTTAAGCTATATGAGTAATATAAAATTAAAATTAATATAATTCAAATCACGAAAAAAATTAAATAAACCTTTAAAAAATTATTCTGATAATCCTGATTAATGATAGTAAGATTTTTAAAATATTTATATAATCCCTGAGCTCCAAAATATTCACATCAACCCTGATCAAAACTTTTAATAAAATTACCTCCTACATTAATAGGAGAAATATAAACACCTCGAGTTCTAATATAAGGTATAAATCATATAGATCCAGAAAAAAAAGAAGAAAAAATATATTTTATTCTAATAATTTCTCCTGAATGATATAAAGGAGCCATTTGATATCCTGCTCATGCTCCAAACATACTCACAGATAAGGCCAAAGTCTTTAAATTAAAAGGTAAACAAATTATTGAAGGAATTGGAAAAATTAATCAACTTAATAATCTTCCTCCAAGAACTGCCATAAATAACATCCCCATTATTCCTTTTAATATTCATCAACCTTCATCAGAAATTCCATAACAAGAACTTATATTTGAATCTCCAACCATTCTGTAATAAATTAAACGAGCCGTATAACAAGCAGTAAGCCCTGTTGATACAAAATAAAATAAAAATCTAATAAAATTCAAATTACTTACTAGACATATTTCCAAAATTAAATCCTTAGAATAAAAGCCTGCAAGAAAAGGTATACCACATAAAGCCAAATTAGAAACTATAAAACAAGAAGAAGTTAAAGGTAAAGCTCCTACTAGCCCCCCTATAAACCGAATATCCTGACAATCACCCATATTATGAATAATAACCCCAGCGCACATAAATAATAATGCCTTAAATAAAGCATGAGTTAACAAGTGAAAAAAAGCTAATTTATAATAACCTATTGATAAAATTCTCATTATTAACCCCAACTGTCTTAAAGTTGATAAAGCAATAATTTTTTTTAAATCAAATTCAAAATTAGCTCCTAACCCCGATATAAATATAGTTATACCCCCAATTAAAAGAAGATATTTACAAAAATCTGTTCCAACAATTAGAGAATTAAAGCGAATTATTAAATAAACCCCAGCCGTAACCAAAGTAGAGGAATGTACTAAAGCAGAAACTGGCGTTGGAGCTGCTATAGCAGCAGGCAGTCATGAAGAAAAAGGAATTTGAGCACTTTTAGTTATAGCAGCAAAAATTATAAGACCAGAAATAATCTGAGCCTCAACTCTATCAAATAATATATTCAAATAAAAATAATAATTTCAACTACCATAATTAAGTATTCAAGCAATAGATAATAAAAAAGCAACATCACCTAACCGATTAGATAAAACAGTTAGTATACCAGCACTATAAGACTTGAAATTCTGATAATAAATTACAAGCAAATAAGAAATTAATCCTAACCCATCTCAACCTAATAAAATAGAAATTAAATTTGGTCTAATAATTAATAATATTATAGATAACACAAATATTAAAACTAATAAAATAAAGCGAGAAATATAAGGATCTCCTTCTATATAATTATGTCTATAAAAAATAACTATAGATGAAATAAATAAAACAAATCCCATAAATAAAAGAGACATCCAATCAAACAAAAATGTTATAACAATATTTATTGATTGGATGTCCACAATATCCCATTCAATAAAATAACAAAAATTATTTAAACAAAAATAAATTCCTAACACAACACTTAATAATCTCGAAAAAAATAAGAAAATAAAACTAATAAAACAAATATTTACACGTCAATTAATGATCTAAGGTAATATATTACATCCTTGGCTCCACAAACCAATGTTTTAAAATAAACTACTTAAATTATAATCAATTAAAAAATAAATCACATTTAACAATCAAAATATTTAAAGGAATTCAATGTAAAAATAATAATAAATATTCACGTAAATACCCAACATTACAACTATATAAAGAAGAAAAAATTTTACCATGCTGACTATAACTATATAAATAAAGAGTGTAAGAAGCACTAAAAAAAGATAAAAAACATAACATAAATATACTAACCCAACTTCAACTAACAAGTCTATTTATTAAACCAATTTCACCCAACAAATTCAACGTTGGCGGAGCAGCCATATTAGCTGAACTAAGCAAAAATCACCATAAACACATTCTAGGTATAAAATTTATAAGACCCTTATTAATTAATAAGCTACGACTTCCCAACCGTTCATAACTAATATTAGCTAAACAAAATATACCAGAAGAACATAATCCATGAGCAATTATTAAAGTATAAGCACCTCTTATTCCCCAATAAGATATAGTTATAAGACCACCTAAAACAATTCCTATATGAGCAACAGAAGAATAAGCAATTAAAGACTTCAGATCTACTTGACGTAAACAAATTAAACTCACAATCACACCACCAACCAATCTAATACCAACTCAAATATAATTTATAGTCACCCCTATATAATATATAATACTAAAAACCCGCAATAAACCATATCCTCCCAACTTTAATAAAACACCAGCCAAAATCATAGAACCAGCTACAGGTGCTTCAACATGGGCCTTAGGTAATCAAAGATGAAAAATAAATATTGGTATTTTAACTAAGAATGCTAATAATAAAGACAAATAAATAAAAAATCTAAAATCAACTCTAGGCATAAAAGGAAATAAGTTAATATTTAAAGTTATAAAAGAATCATAAACAAAAAATAAAGAAATTAATAAAGGTAAAGAAGCAAATAAAGTATAAAATAATAAATAAACTCCTGCTTGTACACGTTCAGGCTGATACCCCCAACCCAAGATCAAAAAAAATGTTGGGATTAAAGAACTTTCAAAAAATAAATAAAATATAAACAATCTAGTTCTCATAAAACTTAACATCAAAAATAATAAAAGAAGAATATTAACTAATATAAAAGGGAAAATAAAATTTGATATTTTATAAACTGAACTTCTAGCTAATAATATTAAACAACAAATTCAAAAACTTAATAAGATTAAACCATATCTAAGAATATCAGAAAATAAATAATAACCCAAATTACAAAAAGAAAAAGTTATATAACCCTCCAAAAAAAATAAAAAAGAACAAATAAATAAGAAAGAAGTAATAACTCAATAATTAACAAAAAAAGATGCTGGGATCAAAAAAGATACAAAAAAAATAAATTTTAACATTTAACATTGCAACATATTAAAAGTATTAAAATAATCATTACCATGAGTACGAATTATAGAAACAAGAATAGATAATCCCAAAGCACCCTCACAAACACCAAAAGTCAAAAAATATATTAAAAAACATAAATCATAATACTCTATAATAAATACAAAAAATATATAAAAAAATAAGCCCAAAACAATAAATTCAAGTCTAATTAAAGTAGACAACAAATGTTTACGTTTAGAAATAAAAGAAAAAATACCACCAAAAGCAAAAAAGAAAAAACATAATTGATAAAAAATTAACATTAGTTTAAGTAGTTTATTTTAAAACATTGGTCTTGTAAACCAAAATAGAGAATATTTATTCTCCTTTAACTTCCCCTCCCCCCTATCCTCAGAGAGAAATATAACTATTCATCATTAATCTCCAAAATTAATATTTTATTTAAACTACTCTCTGATATCAGTCAAATTCTATTTACTATTAATATATCTATTAACAGAATTTTATTTACGAAAATAAATCATCCCATAAATATAGGAATTCTTTTACTCATTCAAACATTAATAACATGTATATTAACTGGACTTATATCCCAAACACCTTGATTTTCTTATATTTTATTTCTAGTTTTTTTGGGGGGAATATTAGTATTATTTATTTATATAACAAGAATTGCATCAAATGAAATTTTCCAAAAAAGTAATTATTTATTAATTATTATTGGTAGAACAGTTATTATATTTATTATATTTATTTTAATATTAATTGATCCTATAATGATCTCCATTAATAATACTGCAGAAGCAATAAATATAACTTTTATATTTAAAAATAATGAAAGTATGATGTTATCAAATTTATATAATATACCAAATGCTATAATCACTTTATTTATAGTAATATATTTATTCCTCACATTAATTGTAATTGTATTTATTACAAAGTCTCATCAAGGACCTTTACGACCAAACCACTAAACTAATGAATAAACCATTACGAATTAAACATCCTTTATTCAAAATCGTAAACAACGCATTAATTGATTTACCCACTCCATCAAATATTAGAATATGATGAAATTTTGGATCATTATTAGGATTATGTTTAATTATTCAAATTGCAACGGGACTATTTCTAGCGATACATTATACTGCTAATATTGAAATAGCATTTTATAGTGTAAACCACATTTGCCGAGATGTAAATTACGGATGACTTCTACGAACTTTACATGCAAATGGGGCTTCCTTTTTCTTCATTTGTATTTATATACATATTGGCCGTAATATTTATTATGGATCTTATAATTACATTCATACATGAAGAGTAGGAGTAGTAATTCTATTTTTAGTAATAGCAACAGCCTTTATAGGATATGTTTTACCATGAGGACAAATATCTTTTTGGGGAGCTACAGTAATTACTAATCTATTATCCGCAATCCCATATTTAGGTACTACCTTAGTACAATGAGTGTGGGGAGGATTTGCAGTTGATAATGCAACATTAACCCGATTTTTTACCTTCCATTTCGTTCTACCATTTATTGTAGCAGCTGCTACAATAGTTCATTTATTATTTTTACATCAAACAGGATCTAATAATCCAATTGGAATTAATAGAGATAGAGATAAAATTCCATTTCACCCTTATTTTTCATGAAAGGATATTGTAGGATTTATTATTTTAATTATAATATTAGTATTATTATCTTTGATTAATCCATACTTATTAGGAGATCCAGATAACTTTATTCCCGCAAACCCATTAGTAACACCTGTACATATTCAACCTGAATGATATTTTTTATTTGCATATGCAATTTTACGATCTATTCCTAACAAGTTAGGAGGAGTAATTGCCTTAGTTATATCTATTGCAATCCTATTCATTATACCATTAATAACAAGAAACTTTCGAGGTTTGCAATTCTATCCTATTAATCAAATTTTATTTTGAAGTATGGTAGGAATTGTTTTATTATTAACCTGAATTGGAGCACGACCAGTAGAAGATCCTTATATCATCACAGGACAACTCTTAACCGTAATATATTTTATATTTTACATTATTCACCCTTTAACTCTCAAAATTTGAGATAAATTATTAGATTAATCAATAAGCTTTTAGAAGCCTATATTTTGAAAATATAAGAAAAGAATTAACTTTCTTATTGATTTTACTAAAAATTGTACACTAAACCAAAAGAGATAAAATCAAAATCTTTAACCCTCCAAAAAAAATTAAATAATTTAAAGAAACAGGCAAAAATCTTTTTCATGCTAAATACATCAACTTATCATAACGATAACGAGGTAATGTCCCACGAACTCAAATAAATATAAAAGAAACTAGTACTAATTTTATAATAAAGAAGAAAGAATATACATCACCTCCCAAAAAAACTATTACAAACAATATTCTCATAAATAAAATTCTAGCATACTCAGCCATAAAAATAAGTGCAAATCCTCCACTTCTATATTCAATATTAAAACCAGAAACTAATTCTGACTCCCCCTCTGCAAAATCAAAAGGAGTACGATTCGTTTCTGCTAAACAAGAAGCAAACCATACAATTATTAATGGAAATCTAATAAATAAAAATCAACAAAAATATTGATAATCAATAAATAATGATATTTCATATCCCCCTGCTAAAAAAATAAAAGATATTAAAATTAAAGCCAAACTTACCTCATAAGAAATTGTTTGAGCCACTGAGCGAAGTCCCCCTAAAAGAGCATATAAAGAATTTGAAGATCACCCAGCAACCATAACGGTATATACACCTATTCTAGTACAACATAAAAAAAATAATAATCCTAAGTTAAAATTAAAAAGTCCAAAATAAAAAGGTATAATAGATCATACTAGTAAGGACAAAAATAAACTAAAAATAGGACTTAAATAATAAGGTAAATAATTAGAAGTTATAGGGAATGTTTGCTCCTTATTAAATAACTTAATTGCATCGGAAAAAGGTTGAACAATGCCACAATATCCTACCTTATTAGGTCCCTTACGAATTTGAATATATCCTAATACCTTTCGCTCCAAAAGAGTTAAAAAAGCAACACCAACCAAAACACAAATAAATAATACTAAAGATTCTAATACAATAAAAATAAAGTCATTAATTTGCAAGTACTACCTGTAAGAATAAAACTTACATTTATGAATTCTAAATCCATGGCACTTTTCTGCCAAAGTAGTTAATTTAATATTATTCATTAATAAAAATATAATTTCTAATTCTGGTCCTTTCGTACTAAAAACTAATTAAAAATTGGAGATAGAAACCAACCTGGCTTAAACCGGTTTGAACTCAGATCATGTAAGAATTTAAAGGTCGAACAGACCTATACATTAAGCGGCTACACCTAATTATTATCTTAATCCAACATCGAGGTCGCAAGCCTTCCTGTAAATATGAACTCTGAAGGAAGATTACGCTGTTATCCCTAAGGTAACTTAATCTAACAATCATTAAAAATGGATCTAACAATCATAAATTAATGTCATGTAAATAAAAAAGTTATACATATATTTTTGTCACCCCAACAAAATAAATAAAATTATAAATAAATATAATCAAACGAAAATTTAAATAAAACCTTTATTTATAAAGCTCTATAGGGTCTTCTCGTCTTCCAAATTTATTTCAGCCTTTTAACTGAAAAGTTAAATTTTAATTACAAATTGAATGAGACAGCTAACAATTCGTCAAACCCTTCATACCAGCCTCCTATTAAAAGACTAATGATTATGCTACCTTTGCACGGTCAAAATACCGCGGCCGTTTAAAAATTTCACTGGGCAGGTCAGACCTCATATATAATCAAGAGGACATGTTTTTGATAAACAGGCGATTGTTATATTTGCCGAATTCCTTATCCAATTATATCAAACATTATTATTTAATACAAAATATTATACTAATTTAATCATTATTGCCTATTTTTTATAATTTAAAATAATATTTTAATAAAATACTAAATTTAAGTAAATCTAATTATATTAAAATGAACTACAACGAACTCGTAAATGATGACTGTTTTAAAGCCTACATATTTCAATTAAAAATAAAAATTATAGTTATAAACCAGAGCTTATCCCCTAGTATATTAATTTTAAATAATAAATATTTAATAAAATAAAATATTTAATAAATAAAATCTAAATTAAATTTAATTCTTAAAAAACTAGATACCTTTAGAATCGACTGGAATTTTTCCACCAACTCCAAATTTATTATATTTATGAAACAATAACAAAAATTTGGAGTCAGCTCTTCTAAAATCGAGAAAATAAAATAAATTAAAATTAATTAATTAACCCTGATACAAAAGGTACAATAAAATAAATCTACTTTAAATAAAATAAATTTTCAAAATATTTCAACAATTTCCTTCACAGTACTAATTAGCTATCACTAATAAAAATTTGTTCCATAATATACTATAAATAAAGATATTTCTCCAACAGACATAAATAATAAAAATAGTAAGAAATTCCTTATTCAAACTAAACTGAATTGCACAGTAAATATTTTCAGTGTAAATGAAATGCTTTCTATCAAGCTCTAATTTGATTTATAACTTTCTAGGCACATCTTCCGATACGCCTACTATGTTACGACTTATCTCATTTTAATAATGAGAGCGACGGGCGATGTGTGCATACTTTAGAGCCAATAATCATAATAACAAACTGTTAAAATTACAATCAAATCCACCTTCATAAAAAATTAAATAATTTACTCCGTATAAATAAACTTATTGTAATCCATCTCCACTTATTTATAAATTGCACCTTGACCTGACATAATATATTTTATATATTAAGAAAATTAAACTCTAAAAAGATTCTCTTACGACGGAGGTATACAAACTGAAAACAAAAATAAGTATCTTATATCGTGGAATGTCGATTACGGGACAGATTCCTCTGAAGGGACTAAAGCACCGCCAAATTCTTTGGGTTTGAAGAACATAACAATTACTACCCTGGTTATTAATATTTACATTTAAAATAAAAGGGTATCTAATCCTTGTTTATAAAATAAATTTCATAGTTTCACTAAAAATAAATATTAAAAAATTAAAATTTCACCTAAAAATTATAGATTTAATAAATTTTAAATTTTCAATGTTAACTATTAACCAATAATATTCACTTCTACTCTCCGTATAACCGCGGCGGCTGGCACGGGTTTAACCAGAAATATATAAATTACTATTTCTAAATTTCTTTAACAAATAATATTTTTTACTGCATCAAATATATAAATATACTCTTTAAGAATAAATTAAATTAAAAATTTTACATGTAAAATAATTATAAAGTGAATAAATAGCAAGAATAAAACTTTTACCCCCTCCTTTTTTTTAGTTCCTAAAAGGAGGGGGTCAATTCTCCAAATAAGGTGTTTAATATATAAAAATTAACTATACCCAATCAATTAATTAATTAATTTTAATTAATCTATCTATTAAAATTAGTCATATTTCATAAATTTTCATTTTTACAATAAATTATTTATTATATATTATTTATTTATATTATTATTTAAATATAAATTATTTATTATAAAATAATTATTTACATTTATATAAATATTATGTAATAAATAATTTATTTTATAATATTTATTTATATTATTGTTATTTATAAAATATTTTATATATTATTATAAAATTATATATTCTATATCTAAAATTTACTTAAATTTAGAAATACTGACTTTTGATATAAATATTTTAATAATTTACGATATGTATAACTATACGATAATTAAATTTATTATTATAAATATATTTAATTACATATTAATAAATAAGTACTTATTAATATATAATTAAATATTATAATATAAACATTTATATTATATT